GAACATAAAGAGTATAATAATAATATAATATATATATATAATAGAATTAAAATATAATAAAAAATAAAAAAAAAAAAAATAATAATTTAAAATATTCTTTTAATAGAATGTATAATTATTGATCATATTCCTATATGTAATTCTGTATTATTATGTATTACAAATTACAAGAAAAAAACGAAGGAGGATTTGAAATGCGAGATCTAAAAACATATCTCTCTGTGGCACCAGTGGCAAGTACTCTATGGTTCGCGGTTCTAGCAGGTCTCTTGATAGAAATCAATCGTTTATTCCCGGATGCATTGACATTCCCCTTTTTTTGATTCTAGTTATTGGCACGGCAAGGGGTGACAAAGATTAGAGATCCAATAAAATATCTGTGATTAAATCCCTCTTCGTTCGTTTTTTTTTTTTTTTTCTAATTACACTAGAATAAGTTCGAAAAAAAAGAGCAAATTAATTTAATAAAGGTGGATTTGGCCTCAGTGAAATTAGGAATTTTTCCCAGGTTTCAATGGAATTGAAGTATTAATTCAATTCCATTGCTATTAATTTAATAATAGAGTGAGACCATAAATGGAATTGTAATAGAATACTTGGGCGGGTCAATAATATCATACAAGATATTTAAATGAAAAATGAAATACTGTACTGTGATTTGAAATATAGTTCTAAATCATTGTATTACTGAATTATTACTGTACTATATAAAATTAATTGGAACAAAATCTTTCATAATTTGATTTTGAATTATCAACTTATACTTTTTTCGTTCCTTTTTTCTTCTTCGCTTCGAATCTTAAAATAGAAGAGTTAAGTGAATCAAAAAAAACCAAAGGAGGTTCATGGCCAAGGGTAAAGATATACGAATAACTGTTATTTTGGAATGTAGCAGTTGTGATAAAAAGAGTGTTAATAAGGAATCTAGGGGTATTTCTAGATATATTACTCAAAAGAATCGACACAATACACCTAGTCGATTGGAATTGAGAAAATTCTGTCCCTTTTGTTGCAAACATACGATTCACGTCGAGATAAAGAAATAGAGAAAATGGATTGTTTGTGTGTCACCCTTAGGAGGTAAATTCTATAAATTATATTCTATAAATTATATATATAACAATCTATAAATAGCATATATTTCCTTATATAACAAATATAAATAAAAAAAAAAAAAAAAAATAAGATATATTAAAAAAAAAATAAGAATATAAATAAAACAAATCCTTTTTTTATAAGAAATGGGATTTTCGGTATAGGAATAAACAAACCATGGATAAATCTAAGCGACTCTTTCTTAAATCTAAGCAATCTTTTCGTAGGAGTTTGTCCCCGATCCAATCGGGGGATCGAATTGATTATAAAAACATGAGTTTACTTTATCGACTTATTAGTCAACAAGGAAAAATATTATCTAGACGCGTGAATAGATCAACCTTAAAACAACAACGATTAATTACGATTGCTATAAAACAAGCTCGTATTTTATCTTTGTTACCTTTTGTTAATTCGTCACCTTTTGTTAATAATGAAAAAAAAAAATATGAAAAAAGCGAGTCGATCACTAGAACTCCTACTACTGTTCTAAAAAAAAACAAAAAATAGAGTTACTCTTCAAGTAAATTTTATTTTGAATCGAAACTCAAATTCAATGCGGATTGATATTTATTTTTTTTTTTCGAAAAATACGACAATCCTATTGAGGATGTTGCGTTGTAAGAAAAAAGATAATAGGTGAAGAAGAATAATTTTTTTGAGCGTGGTTGTTTATTTATTTTGATAACTTTATCATATGAATTCTATTTTATCATACAAATCTCTTTTATTCTACCACCTTCCCGGAGTTGAGTCTCCGGGGAATTTTTATTTTTTTATGATCTCGTTGGCAATCATAAAAAGACAATTCCCTTTTAATATAGCTATTTGTGCAAGTATTTTACGATTAAGAAGCAATTGACTCTTGTACAGATTATACATTAATTTACTATAAATACAGTATACGTTGTTTTTATTTTGGGCAATTATTGCGTTTATTCGACTGATCCACAAACTGCGAAAATCCCTTTTTTTCCTATCTCTATCCCGATGAGCCGAAACCAAAGCTTTTATTTTCTGTTGCGAAATAGTTCGAGTAAGTTTTGAATGAGCTCCGCGAAAGCTTGATGTAAATAAACGAATTTTTGTCCTCCGTTTTCGAGCGATAGATCCTCGTTTAACTCTGGTCATTGAATAAATGAGACTTTGATGAATAACTATTTTATTTTTTTCTTTCAGTTATTCTTTTATCCTTCCTAGTCTATTAATAACAAAATGGATTCTTCCAATGTATAAAATAAAAATTCCAATGGCTTTTGCTGCTATAACCTTCCCAACCACGATTTTTTTATTTTTTTTCTAAGTATTTAACCTCTTAATAAGAAATTCTATTGATACTAGGTATTCAAAAAAGGATAGTTAATTTAATAGAAATAGACAAAGAAATGGTGGGTTCCATCGTTTCTATGATTACTTGTTAAACGGTGAGGTCCTCTCTATACACCGGAGCCCCTTCTTTTATTGAATCCTCATTCAATCAATGTTATTGTGAACTTGTACAGTTCACACTTATGGGCTCTACCCATGAAATATCTAGTAATAGGTCTTTCACAACAAAATCTAGCTATACAGTAACGGTATTTAAGTATGAAGATTAGCTGGGTAGTTGACCCTCTTAGTCCGTTATTGCAAAATTTAGGGCATAATTTTTTATTTAAAATTGGATTTTTCCCGCTTAATGGATAACTATTTGTTACCAATGGGAAAGTATTTTTCATCTTAAATTACAAATTAAGGTGATTCGGTTTGCACCAATCGAAACCATAAATTTTATACACAATAGAATTATATATATAATTCTTATTAATAGACTAGATTTTTATATTTTAGTCTATGATCTAAACGAGTCGCACATACACCCTAGTACATGTTCCTCGGCGCTGAGGGCATCCCCGAAGAGCGGGAGATTTTGTTACATTTCGGATTGGCTGTCTTGTGTTTCTAATAAGTTGTTTTATAGTTGGCATGGTGAGTCATATATATATAATGAACTGGTTTAGATCAATCCTAACCGGATAATTATGAATTTTTTAGAATCTAAAAAATCCGGTTGGTAAGACAATTAAAGTAAAGAACAACTAAAAGACAATTAAAAAGCTAAAATAGCAAATCCTGTATTTATGGGTAATACCTTTCAGGAATACTTTTTAATTTCTTACTCATGAGTAATCCTTTTGAGTATAGAATGCTTTGTTTAGAATGCAAATGGTTGGGGGATAATACTTTTGAGTAATACTTTTTTGGAAAGGGTTATTTGAGTAATCCTTTATTATTCATGAATACTGCTTTTAAGTAAAGATAAAAAGTATAGTAGTATAATTACTATACTTTTTATTGATTTTTATTGATAAAGTAGTAACACTAACTTATTGATCTTATTGATAAATAAGTAATTGATAAATAAGTAAGAAAAACAATATTTTTTTTTTATACAATTTTGATACAATTTTTTATTTTCTTTATTTTGAACTTCATTTTTTATTTTCTAAATGATTATCAGTATTAAAAAAAAACTCTACTTTAGTAATTAATCGCTTAAAAAGCTTCAAAAGCTTCAAAAGCAAACCCCATAGAGAAGGCGGAAGGGGCGGGGGCGTAACAAACATTGCTGTCATATAATTTTATTCATATAATTTGAGATAATTTGACTTTGTTTCCTTTAACTTATTTACTTTTTTATTTACTTTTTTAACTTATTTAACTTATTTACTTTGTTTAATCTGCGACCGTATCAACAATTCCGTGGGCTTGAGCTTCTTCTGCTGACATATAAAGATCCCTTTCCATGTCTTTGTATATCTGCCAGGAAGCTTTGCCTGTTCTTTGTGCATAAATATTTGTCATAGTTTTTCGCATTTTCAGTAATTCATTCGCTTCCAGCATACATTCTCCTGCTTGTCCCTCATACAAAGAAGTAGCAGGTTGATGGATCATTACCCTGAGCTGAGAGTCTAACAGAATAGGAGTTTTTCCTAATCTTGGATTAGGAGGTAGGGCATATAAAAAATAAATTCAATTTAAAGCCGTACAGGCATCTTTTTTATATAGCATACGGCTCGGCTCTACTATAAATATGAAATCTACCTTCCATTGCAGAAATAAAATATATATATATATAAAATATACCGGGTCTATCAGACCCAAATCAGTAACTAATCCAAAATATAATAATCACCTTTCTTTTTTGTTTGAGAATATTTTTTAAAGAATATGATGATTCCGTTGCTCTCTTATTTAGTCTAGTTGTTTATTCAGCAATCCAAAAGTTTCTTTTTTGTTTTGAAATTCAATTAAAATAATTAATGTTGTTGTTAAATGTCTCTGCTATGAAAAATGAAAACAAAAAAGAATTGTGACACTAAATTAGAGTATTATAATTATATAAAATCGTAAATACCCCTTTTTCATACGACTCTTTCGATATATAATCTAATGGTTTTGAAAAAAAAAAAATTATTTTTGCATATCGAACTCGAAGTGCCATGCTTTTTTTACTTAATATTGGTTTAGGCATAGTTTTTTTTTCTTTTCTAAAAATTAAGAAAATAAGAATCATTCGCGCCAAGCGTGAGGGAATGCTAGACGTTTGGTAAATTCTCCTCCGACCAAAAGAAGAGATCCCATTGAAGCGGCTAATCCTACGCATACTGTATGTACTTCTGCTTCTACAAGTTGCATAATATCAAATATTGCCATTCCAGATATTACCTCTCCGCCCGGAGAATTTATAAACAAATACAAATCTTTGTTCTTGTCCTCTAAACTGAGATATACCATTAGACCAACAAGTTGATTTGATATTTCACTGTTGACCTCTTGACCTAAAAAAAGTAATCTTTCTTGAAAAAGTCGATTGTATAAATCAACCCAAGATGCCTCATCATCTTCCGGAAGTCTAAAAGGTA